CGATCTCTAATAATGGATCAGATCCCACCAATATTAATCCATTTTATCCCAGTTATTCCAAGGCAAGGATTCAACAATCACTTAAACAAAATCACGGAACTATTAGTACGTTATTGAATAGAAATAAGGAATGTCAATTTTTGCTAATTTTGTCATCATCTAATTGTTTTCGAATGGATGCATTCAATCATGTAAAAGATTACAATGTAATAAAAGAATCAATTAAAAGAGATCCTATAATTTCAATTCAAAATTCGTTGGGCCCATTAGGAACAGCCCTTCAAATTGCAAATTTTGATTTATTAAACCATTTCAATTTAATAACTCATAATCAGATCTCCATAACTAAATATTTGAAACTTGACAATTTAAAAGAGACTTTTCAAGTACTTAAATATTATTTAATGGATGAAACCGGGAGAATTGTTAATCCCGATCCATGCAGTAAGAGTGTTTTGAATCCATTCACTTTGAATTGGTATTTTCTCCATCATAATTATCATCCTAATGATTGTGAATCTTTCTTCACAATAATTAGACTGGGACAATTTATTTGTGAAAATGTATGTATTGCCAAAAGCGGACCACATCTAAAATCGGGTCAAGTTATAATTGTTCACATTGACTCTGTAGTAATAAGATCGGCTCAGCCTTATTTGGCCACGCCAGGAGCAACCGTTCATGGCCATTATGGAGAAATCCTTTACGAAGGAGCTACATTAGTTACATTTATATATGAAAAATCGCGATCTGGTGATATAACGCAGGGTCTTCCAAAAGTGGAACAAGTGTTAGAAGTACGTTCAATTGATTCAATATCGATAAACCTAGAAAAGAGAGTTGAGGGTTGGAACGAGTGTATAACAAGAATTTTTGGAATTCCTTGGGGATTCTTGATTGGTGCTGAGTTAACTATCGTGCAAAGTCGTATCTCTTTGGTTAATAAGATCCAAAAAGTTTATCGATCTCAAGGGGTGCAGATCCATAATAGGCATATAGAAATTATTGTACGGCAAATAACATCAAAAGTATTGGTTTCAGAAGACGGAATGTCTAATGTTTTTTCACCCGGAGAACTAATTGGATTGTTCCGAGCAGAACGAACGGGACGCGCTTTGGAAGAAGCCATCTGTTACCGACCCATATTATTGGGAATAACGCGAGCATCTCTGAATACTCAAAGTTTCATATCCGAGGCGAGTTTTCAAGAAACTGCTCGCGTTTTAGCAAAAGCTGCTCTCCGCGGTCGTATCGATTGGTTGAAAGGCCTAAAAGAAAACGTTGTTCTAGGCGGTATGATACCCGTCGGTACCGGATTCAAAAGATTCGTGCAAGGCTCAAGGAAACATAAAAAGATGCCTTTGAACAGCAAAAAGAAGAATTTATTCGAGGGGGAATTTAGAGATAGAGATTTTTTATTCCACCAGAGAGAGTTATTTGGTTCTTGCATTTCAAGAAATTTCTATGATACATCAGAATAAGCATTTCTAGGATTTAATGATTCCTAAGAGCGGATTCATCCTTTTATTTTAATTAATCGTGGTCCTGTGATTTGTTCCATGTGATTTATTAATAGTAATAAAGAAAATAAGGAATAGGATGAAATTAATTGCTTGGATCGTATATCAACATCCAATCTCCGGGAAAAGATAAGGTTCCATCGGAACAATTATTTATTTCAGGGTACCCCCTCTCTCTTTTTCTTTGTTTGAAAAAGAAAGAGAGAGAGAGGAAGTGTGGGTAGAAATGATAAAACGATATTGGAACATTAATTTAGAAGAGATGATGAAAGCGGGAGTTCATTTTGGTCATGGTACTAGAAAATGGAACCCAAGAATGGCCCCTTATATCTCTGCAAAACGTAAAGGTATTCATATTACAAATCTTACTAGAACTGCTCGTTTTTTATCAGAAGCTTGTGATTTAGTTTTTGATGCAGCAAGCAAGAGAAAACAATTCTTAATTGTTGGTACCAAAAATAAAGCAGCGGATTCAGTAGCCCGGGCTGCAATAAGGGCTCGGTGTCATTATGTTAATAAAAAATGGCTCGGCGGTATTTTAACGAATTGGTCTACTACAGAAACTAGACTTCAAAAGTTCAGGGACTTGAGAATGGAACAAAAGACCGGTAGACTCAACCGTCTTCCAAAAGGAGATGGGACTCGATTGAAGAGACAGTTAGCTCACTTGCAAACATATCTGGGTGGGATTAAATATATGACAGGGTTACCCGATATTGTAATACTCGTTGATCAGCAAGAAGAATATACGGCTCTTCGGGAATGTATCACTTTGGGAATTCCAACCATTTGTTTAATTGATACAAACTGTGACCCGGATCTCGCAGATATTTCGATTCCAGCGAATGATGACGCTATAGCTTCAATCCGATTAATTCTTAATAAATTAGTATTTGCAATTTGTGAGGGTCGTTCTAGCTATATACGAAATTCCTGATTAATAATAAGATAGATTAATAATAAGATTAAGATAAAGAAATTATTTTGTGAACTCCATATATTTATGGATATATAATCGGTTACTATTTGTCAATCGTCCAAAAGAGATAAAAATAACTAGCTATATTATGTGATTTGTTGGTATTTAAAATATACAATTTTAGTAGGCAAATAAAAAAAACGATGGTTGAATCAAAATAATTCCTTTTAAAGTTTTCTTTCAGGGGGTAGTATGAATGTTCTATCATGTTCCATCAACATCCTAAAAGGGTTATATGATATATCTGGTGTGGAAGTAGGCCAGCATTTCTATTGGAAAATAGGAGGTTTCCAAGTACACGCCCAAGTACTTATTACTTCTTGGGTTGTAATTGCTATCTTATTAGGTTCAGCCATTGTAACTGTTCGGAACCCCCAAACCATTCCAACTGGCGGTCAGAATTTCTTCGAATATGTCCTTGAATTCATTCGAGATGTGAGCCAAACTCAGATCGGAGAGGAATACGGCCCATGGGTCCCCTTTATTGGAACGATGTTTCTATTTATTTTTGTTTCTAATTGGGCGGGTGCACTTTTACCTTGGAAGATTATAGAGTTACCTCATGGGGAGTTAGCTGCACCTACGAATGATATAAATACTACCGTTGCTTTAGCTTTACTTACGTCAATAGCCTATTTTTATGCGGGCCTTAGCAAAAAAGGATTAGGTTATTTCAGTAAATACATTCAACCAACTCCAATTCTTTTACCCATTAACATTTTAGAAGATTTCACAAAACCCTTATCACTTAGCTTTCGACTTTTCGGAAATATATTAGCGGATGAATTAGTAGTTGTTGTTCTTGTTTCTTTAGTACCTTCAGTGGTTCCTATACCTGTCATGTTCCTTGGGTTATTTACAAGTGGTATTCAAGCTCTTATTTTTGCAACTTTAGCTGCGGCTTATATAGGCGAATCCATTGAGGGGCATCATTAACGAATTTTGTTTTGAAATAGACTTTTTTATCTTATAGTCTAAGGCAATCTATTCTTGTTCAAGATAATCTACTTATACTTAGTGAACATAAATATACACATAAATAGAAAAAAAGTTTATAACGATCTAAAGGAATAGTAAAAACAAAAAGGAAATAAATCTAAAAAAGTTTTTTCCTAAACGATCTTTTTCCTAGAATTCGTTTGAATCATTTATACCTTCGTCCAATCAATTTTTTTTTTTGCTTGATTATTTTGTTCATTCAATTCCAATCCAATTTTAGGAGTCATAATCTGAATAAGAGTTGTTTCCAACATGTGATTAAAAAAGGGTTTTTTCTATAGAGATAGAGCTATTTCTATTTCACTCGGTTTTATTCAATTCAATAGATTGACTAATAATAAAATATTAATAAATTATAAAAAAAAAATAATAATAAAATAACTTACAAGAAAACAAAGACTTATATTTCTATGCAATGATTCAGACTAATGAATTTGTCCATTTAGATTGATTGTATCCAAGTGGGATAATGATAAGGAAGAGAATAAAAAAAAAAAATGAGATTCAGAAAAAAATGGATTATTATTATTTACAAGAGTGAAATCAAACTAAGTTTATGGAATATATATATAAATAATGGAATAATGGCTATAACTCAATTTTCTTTTTGTGAATATTTCAGCATCTAAAAAATTTTTTTAGAATCCGATTGAATTTAAGATACGAATAGTTGGTTTACGTTATGGAAGAAAGACGTGTATATGCAATATTAACTATTTATATAGTTAGATATTCGTTAAAAGATAGGTCGTCTAAAAGATATATCTAATCTGCCCTGGAGATTTCGATAGGGATTTCACTAAAAAAGGGATTGCACTCAAAATCCCTCCTTTTCGTTTGGAACTGGGAATTCAATATTGAATAATTGAATAAAGAGATTAAATCAAGAAAAAGAATGAATAGTTCGAAATTTATTGGTTGATTGTATCATTAACCATTTTTTTTTGGTGCGAGGAACTTATCATGAATCCATTGATTTCTGCCGCTTCCGTTATTGCTGCTGGGTTGGCTGTTGGGCTTGCTTCTATTGGACCTGGGGTTGGTCAAGGTACTGCCGCGGGGCAAGCTGTAGAAGGTATCGCAAGACAACCCGAGGCAGAGGGAAAAATACGAGGTACTTTATTGCTTAGTCTGGCTTTTATGGAAGCTTTAACAATTTATGGATTAGTTGTAGCCTTAGCACTGTTATTTGCGAATCCTTTTGTTTAATCAAACGTATTTTTTTTTTATTGCCTTGTACTTGCTGCTTGTTTTTTCGAATTCTACCAAGATTTCATTCCTAAAATTACTTATTTATTTTTATTTGGACAATAACCTACCACGGGAAGGACTCATTTGAGGATGAGGAATTAGTATACTAATTCGCTTTCTTCCTTCCCTCTTCTTAGTCCAATGGAACCCCCTCTTTTTTTTTCAAGGGAATGTTGGAACAGTCTATATTATTAACACGCTACCTGATAGCGAATTTGAAACGAAATTTTAATAAGAACAATACTTAGTAG